GGGTGTCGCCTGAATTGAATCACCAAAAAACTCGAAATCCTAATCAATTTTTTGGATTGGTTTCTCAATAGTGTTCAGTAGAACCCCTTTTTGACTCTGCGATATTAATTTCACTATTCCATTAATTTCACTATTATTAGTGAGGAATAATTCCTTCGTATTTATAGAGATTAGAGGACATAATGCACATGGATATAGTAAGTCTCGCTTGGGCTGCTTTAATGGTAGTCTTTACATTTTCCCTTTCACTCGTAGTGTGGGGGAGAAGTGGGCTTTAGAAGTACTACTAATTGAGTTCAGGAATCAAACCCGCTTGTTTTATAGATCATCCTGCAACGCATTTTGAACTTTTTAAAATAAAAACTCTAAATTTGGAATCCCGTTGGATTCCAACAGAGGATTATGTGATAGGAATAATACTACTTGAATCCAATTTCATTGATTCCCGTTTTTTTACTTCGAAAAGAAAGGGATTCGGGTGATTGGAAATTTATTCCAACCAAAAATTCTTCCGAAATTTTCTATTTCAATCAACGGGAAACGGGAATGGGCTCTTACTATCTTTATAGACGGATACTAAGCTAAGTAAGACCGGACTTTTTTTTTATTTATTCTTGACTCTTCAAAAAAGAAGTCCTTTTGTTAAGCGTATACGCACTTTACTATAAAAAGAGACTGGGCAATAATAAGATCTTGCCTCGGGCGAGTTACATATCGGACATTTGCCCTTTGGTTTCTATTCAAATTTTTGAAAGGCGGTTTATGCTTTATCGACTTACGATGTTAAAAATTTGAAATAGGCAAGGTTTTCCCTTACTTATTAGACTTATTAGTAAAAGGAAAGGAATTAGAAGCGTTTTTTCGGATTGGTCGGAACAAATAGATGTAGCAAATTAGGTCTTATGTCAATTCCATACAATATATTGATATGGAATATATATACAAATATAAGAAGAGTGTATTGTAGGTTGATACATAGAAACTTAAGCGTTTACCTTTATTCTAGATTACAACTTTATAAACTAAGACAGTATGGTAGAAAAATGCATTTTTCTACCATACTGTCTATTAAAAAATTTCCGATTTATAGTACGCTCATTTCATTTAAGTTAAGACGTGAAATGGAATCCCTTTCATTTGACTTCGTCAATTTTTGATAAGAACTTGGAAGAAAAGTTTGATTCAAATGAATTTTCAAATTCAATTGAATTAATCGTTTTGACTTACTGTTTTTACGTAAATGATAAGTAGAAAGGCGGTAGGAACTAGAATGAATAGTGCAGTAGCAATAAATGCAAGAATATTTACTTCCATAATCTCATCGATTTTTTACTTCGCAATAACTCGGGATTTAATCCCCTAGAGATGATAAATCTTTCGTCTGTAAATTCAATGAATGAATTACTTCTCGATGATCGAGAACCGGATCACTATCATGAATAACAATATCTGATCTATCAAATCAACTCGTCGTCAAGACTTGAATAGTATAACATAGGAAGTTCTTTTATCCATACCGAATCTAAATTTGGATTACTAACTTAATTACTCCAAAATTCTATTTATTTATCTTTATCATCCGTTTCCTTGTTTTTTCTATAATCCACCTTGTGTCTTCCCTGGACAGTCTTCTGATGAAGGATCAGAAGATTGCCTTTCCACTCCAATTAATTACATAGTTCCAAACCTAACAAACAATAAAAGCGGGGTGGAAAAACAGGAAAGAAAAAAGAGATCAAGACCCCTTTTTGCTTTAGGAATGAAAGTATATCCCTCGGCACTCTTTACTAGTTCATAGAAAGGGAAAATTTTCTTTTTGTATTTAGTGGATCCGCCGGGACTGGCGGGGCTCGAACCCGCAGCTTCCGCCTTGACAGGGCGGTGCTCTAACCAATTGAACTACAATCCCAGGGAAATAAGGGATCTGGCAGAAAATTTGATTCTTTTTTATCTTCGTCTGGGGTCTTTCTAAAGGACAAGGGGTTTTATATTATCTCATGGCAGATTGATGCGGTTTATTGGGCCGAGCTGGATTTGAACCAGCGTAGACATATTGCCAACGAATTTACAGTCCGTCCCCATTAACCGCTCGGGCATCGACCCCATAAGAATCCATTTTTATTTTTTTATTTTATAGGCTTATTGGTAATCCATGATCAACTTCCTTCCGTAGTACCCTACCCCCAGGGGAATTCGAATCCCCGCTGCCTCCTTGAAAGAGAGATGTCCTAAACCACTAGACGATGGGGGCCTACTTGACCAACCGCCCTCATACTATGATCATAGTATTATCAGTTTTTAAAAATTGTCAATATAATGGAATGATCAGATCTGAAGGATCTTTCCGTTTTTCATAATTGTATAGCATTTTTGGATTCGTCATTCATATTCATGAATCGTTCATTAGAATCAACATTCTCTATATAAATCTGGCGGGATCAAGAAGTTATCAAAAATTTTCTTTAAAACTTTTAGTTCAAGAGGACAAGTAGAATCTCTT